ATAAATTTAGCAACACTTTTCCCTCGTGATATCTTGCAGGAAAAGGATAATGTCCAATTTAGAGTTGTCAATTATATCCTTTATGGAAATGGCAAGTCAATTCGAGGAATTTATCACACAAGTATTCAATTAGTTCGGACTTGCTTAGTATTGAATTGGGACCAAGAACAAAATGGTTCTATAGAAGAGGTTCATGCTTCCTTTGTTGAGGTAAGGGCAAATGATCTAATTCGCGATTTCATAAGAATTGAGTTAGTCAAGTCCACTATTTCGTATACCGGAAAAAGGTATGATAGGGCAAGTTCCGGATTGATTCCCGATAATGGATTAGATTGCACCAATATCAATCCTTTTTATTCCAAGGCGAAGATTCAATCACTTAGCCAACATCAAGGAACTATTGGTATGTTGTTGAATCGAAATAAGGAATGCCAATCTTTGCTAATTTTGTCATCATCCAATTGTTCTCGAATTGGTCCATTCAATAGTTCGAAATATAACAATGTGACAAAAGAATCGGATCCCCTAATTCCAATTAGGGATTATTTAGGTCCCTTAGGCGCTATTGTACCTAAAATATCGAATTTTTATTCATCTTACCATTTAATAACTCATAATCAGATCGTGTTAAAGAAATATTTGCTACTTGACAATTTGAAACAGATTTTCCAAGTACTTCAAGTACTTAAATACTGTTTAATAGATGAAAATAGGAGGATTTATAATCCCGATCTATGCAGTAACATCGTTTTGAACCCATTCCATTTGAATTGGTGCTTTCTCCATCATGATTATTGTGAAGAGACATCGATCAAAATTAGCCTTGGACAATTTATTTGTGAAAATGTATGTCTATTTAAATACGAACCACACGTAAAAAAATCTGGTCAAATTTTAATTGTTAATGTCGACTTTTTAGTTATAAGATCGGCTAAGTCTTATTTGGCTACTCCTGGAGCAACTGTTCATGGTCATTATGGGAAAATCCTTTACGAAGGAGATACATTAGTTACATTTATATATGAAAAATCGAGATCTGGTGACATAACGCAAGGTCTTCCAAAAGTAGAACAAATCTTAGAAGTGCGTTCGATTGATTCAATATCGATGAACCTCGAAAGGAGAGTTGAAGGTTGGAACGAGCGTATACCAAGAATTCTTGGGATCCCCTGGGGGTTTTTGATTGGAGCTGAGCTAACCATAGCCCAAAGTCGTATCTCTTTGGTTAATAAGATCCAAAAGGTTTATCGATCCCAGGGGGTACAGATCCATAATAGACATATAGAGATTATTGTACGTCAAGTAACATCAAAAGTGTTGGTTTCAGAAGATGGAATGTCTAATGTTTTTTCGCCTGGAGAATTAATCGGATTGTTGCGAGCGGAACGAGCAGGGCGCGCTTTGGACGAATCAATCTGTTATCGGGCAATCTCATTGGGAATAACAAGAGCGTCTCTGAATACTCAAAGTTTCATATCCGAAGCAAGTTTTCAAGAAACCGCTCGAGTTTTAGCAAAAGCTGCTCTACGAGGTCGTATTGATTGGTTGAAAGGCCTGAAAGAGAACGTTGTTCTGGGGGGGATTATACCTGTTGGTACCGGATTCCAAAAATTTGTGCACCGTTCAAGGCAAGACAAAAACATTTATTTGGAAATCAAAAGAAAAAATCTATTCGAGTTGGAAATGAGAGATATTTTGTTACACCATAGAGAATTATTTTGTTCTTACGCGACAAACAATTTCCATGAGACAAATTTACATGAGACATCAGAACAATCATTTATGCGATTTAATGATTCCTAAGAGCGGGTTCATTTTCACTTTAACTATCTTTTAACTATACTGGTCTGATTATTGATTTGGTAATAAATAAAATAAGTAATTAAAAAAAATTATGGTTTGTGCCGTGTATCAATGGTCAATCCCCGGTAGAAGGTTCCATCGGAACAATTATTTATTTCAAGGTACCTCGTCTCTTTGTTAATAATACGAAAAAGAAAAAACAAAAAGGAAGTGTGGGAAAAAATGACAAGAAGATATTGGAACATCAATTTGGAAGAGATGATGGAAGCAGGAGTTCATTTTGGTCATGGTACTAAGAAATGGAATCCTAGAATGGCCCCTTACATTTCTGCAAAGCGTAAAGGTATTCATATTACAAATCTCGCTAGAACTGCTCGTTTTTTATCAGAAGCCTGTGATTTAGTTTTTGATGCAGCAAGTAGGGGAAAAAACTTCTTAATCGTCGGTACCAAAAATAAAGCATCGGATTCAGTAGCATCAGCTGCAATAAGGGCTCGGTCTCATTTTATTAATCAAAAATGGCTCGGTGGTATGTTAACGAATTGGTCCACTACGGAAACGAGACTTTATAAGTTCAGGGACTTAAGAGCAGAAGAAAAGATGGGGAAACTCAACCGTCTCCCCAAAAGAGATGCAGCAATGTTGAAGAGAAAATTATCTACCTTGCAAACATATCTCGGTGGGATCAAATATATGACGGGATTGCCTGATATTGTGATCATCGTTGATCAGCAAGAAGAATATACGGCTCTTCGAGAATGTGCCATTTTGGGGATTCCAACGATTTGTTTAATCGATACAAATTGTGACCCAGATCTTGCAGATATTTCGATTCCAGCCAACGATGACGCTATAGCTTCAATTCGATTGATTCTTAACAAATTAGTATCCGCAATTTGTGAAGGTCGTTCTAGCTATATAAGAAATCGTTGATTATGATTAAGATTAAGAATAATAAAATTAGTTAATGTTAATTATTGGGCAACTCCATAGATTTATTGGATCGGTTACTTTTTTTTGAATTTTTAAAAATAGAAAAAAAAAGAACTGGGGATATTGATATATATTATGATGTTATGTGATTTCTTGGTATCCTAAATATATGATTAATGATTCAAGTTGGTGAGTTGAGAAAGAAATGGTTGAATCAAACTAATTCCTTTTTTGAAGTTCAATTTCTATCAGAGGACAATATGAATGTTATACCATGTTACATTAAAACACTCAAGGGGTTATACGATATATCGGGTGTAGAAGTAGGCCAACATTTCTATTGGCAAATAGGAGGTTTACAAATCCATGCCCAAGTACTTATCACTTCTTGGGTCGTAATTGCTATCTTGTTAGGTTCAGCCATCATAGCTGTTCGGAATCCACAAACCATTCCGACCGACGGTCAGAATTTCTTTGAATATGTCCTTGAATTTATTCGAGACTTGAGCAAAACCCAGATTGGAGAAGAATATGGACCTTGGGTTCCTTTTATTGGAACTATGTTCCTATTTATTTTTGTTTCTAATTGGTCAGGTGCCCTTTTACCTTGGAAAATCATACAGTTACCTCATGGGGAGTTAGCTGCGCCCACGAATGATATAAATACTACTGTTGCTTTAGCTTTACCCACGTCAGTGGCATATTTTTATGCAGGTCTTACCAAAAAAGGGTTGGGTTATTTCGAGAAATACATCAAACCAACTCCAATACTTTTACCAATTAACATCCTAGAAGATTTCACAAAACCCTTATCTCTTAGTTTTCGACTTTTCGGGAATATATTGGCTGATGAATTAGTAGTTGTTGTTCTTGTTTCTTTAGTCCCTTCAGTAGTTCCTATACCTGTCATGTTTCTTGGATTATTTACAAGTGGTATTCAAGCTCTTATTTTTGCAACGTTAGCCGCGGCTTATATAGGTGAATCCATGGAGGGTCATCATTGACTAGTTTTCGAAATAGTCTTTTTTTTTTAGCTTATCCCAATTCATGCATGGTTCAAGATAATCTGCTTGGTTGGAGAACATAATAGATATAAATACGTATGAATATATGACCTAGAGTCGTAGGAGAGAAGATGAACGATATTACGGAATTGTAAAAAAAAAAAGGGATGGGTTGGGGAGGTCACACTAGATGTATGTAATGTCTATAAGTCTAGCCGCTTTTTGTGTGGGTTTCGAGGAATGATTCTATAATCCGATTCAATATAAAATGTGGCCAGTTTACGTTATGGAAGAAAGAAATGTATATGTAATATGTATATGTAATATTAGATATTCACTAGTTATATAGTCCTATCTATATATAAATAGAAGTCCTTATGCCTTACCTATATACTAACTAACTATATATATATCTAACTATATGCTATATATATGTAATATATATAGCAATATATATAGATAGCAATATATATAGCAAAATAAATAAAAAAAATATATATATATGTATTGATATACATATTGATATCGTTATATTGATATATTGATATCGTTGATATCGATCATATTGATATCCATTGCATATATTGATGATTGCATATATTGATGATTGCATATATTGATTTGATTGCAGTTTACTGCATTTAGATTAGATGGATTACAAGATAAGTCAAGTCCTTTCTTCTGTTTCATTTGTGATTGTGGATTGGATGAAAAAACAGATGAACTCAAGGATATAGAAGAGTAAAGAACGAAGGATGGAATGAAAGAATGGTTGGAAAGAAAGAAATGCAATAACTAGAGCCGTATGTATATGGATTTACAAAAACTTCATCATGGGTAGAAACAAAAAACGAGATATCGAAGTAGTTCTGACGATTCAGTAATATTATCATTAGTTTTTAGTTACTCCGACCCAATAGATCTTAATGATCAAACTTAATGATAAAATTAAGTAATAATTCATTGGTTGATTGTATCATTAACCATTTTTTTTTTTTTTTGTGCGAGGAACTTACCATGAATCCACTGATTTCTGCCGCTTCCGTTATTGCTGCTGGATTGGCTGTAGGACTTGCTTCTATTGGACCCGGAGTTGGTCAAGGTACTGCTGCAGGCCAAGCTGTAGAGGGTATTGCGAGACAACCAGAAGCAGAGGGTAAAATACGAGGTACTTTATTGCTTAGTCTAGCTTTTATGGAAGCTTTAACAATTTACGGACTGGTTGTGGCATTAGCGCTTTTATTTGCGAATCCTTTTGTT